TAAAGGGCGTTCTGAGTGAGTTATTTCAGCTCCACGCTTTCTTTCCTTTGAATCATAAATTAAGTTAAGTAGAACCTTAAGTTAATAGTTAATTAAATTTAATTCGTTAAATTATTTTCTTTCTGGCGAATAACTATTTAGAATAAGTATTTATTAAGTATTTATTTATCGGAATCAAAGGAAAAATCGGAAAAATCCGAAGAATGGATTTTTTTTGGTGACATAAGAGGAAATTATGGAAAGAATCATACAGATCATTTTTTTTTACCGATATCCCTGATATCCCTGATTCCTAATTAGGAAACCTCTATGAACAAGATAAAAGAGCGAATTCTTTTTTCGCGAAATTCAATTGGGCAGGGTAAATAATAAATAAAACGAATTTCATGTTCTTTTCTTCCTTTCGTATTATATTAGATTATATTATAACGAATTTTGGAAGAATTTATAAGCGGAAGAAATTCTTTATTAAATTCAAATTATAAGACAAGACAAATTATAAGACAAGACAAATTATAAGACAAGAAAAAGATAATAAAAGAAGAATAACAAATAAGTGGATTATCATACATGTATTTCATGTAGAAAAATGAATAAGTCCATTTAGTTAGTTCTATATTCCTTGCACTTTATTATATATACTCACTTAGATATACTTAGTATAATTATATAGGAATTCTAATAATTTTAAGAGATCTTTCTATTTAAGATATCTTTCTAACAATATATATAATATAGCGATAATAGGTAAAAAGATTAATATAACAATAAATAAATAAAATAACAGGTACAAATATTAAATCGAGGTGCCCATTCTATGACAATTCTCAACAACTTACCCTCTATTTTTGTGCCTTTAGTGGGCTTAGTATTTCCGGCAATTGCAATGGCTTCTTTATCTCTTCATGTTCAAAAAAACAAGATTTTTTAGATCTGATGGGGGCAAATTTCATCTATTTTTTTTTTTCAAGACTTAGACTTGGATCATAACACAGATATCTATTCAGTATAATATGGTATAACTTGTGGCTTCTTTCAAACAGAAAAGCAAACAGAAAAGAAAGGGTTCTTATGCAGACGTAAACGTAAATATAATATATGAGTAAATGAGCTCTTTGAAAATAAGTCGAGATTGGGGCGGATGCCTGAAATAAATTAAATGCAAAGCCCATGTAGCTATATATGTGTAGATAGGGGATCATATGAGGGGGCTCCTATTATTTTACTTTTAGATCTAACGAATTGCTTCGAAAGATTCACATCAGAATAGTGCAAGTTGATGAAAGTTCCTTCGGAAACAAAAAAACGTAAAGTAAAATTCATTTTGGCCGGTCTCCCACTTCCAATAAAATGCAACTAGATCTAGTATGAGTTGGCGATCAGAACATATATGGATAGAACTTATAGCGGGGTCTCGAAAAATAAGTAATTTCTGCTGGGCCATTATACTTTTTTTAGGTTCATTGGGGTTTTTATTGATTGGAATTTCCAGTTATCTTGACAGAAATTTGATATCTTTATTCCCGTCTCAGCAAATAATTTTTTTTCCACAAGGGATCGTGATGTCTTTCTATGGGCTCGCCGGTCTATTTATTAGCTCTTATTTGTGGTGCACAATTTCGTGGAATGTAGGTAGTGGTTATGATCGATTCGATAGAAAAGAAGGAATAGTGTGTATTTTTCGTTGGGGATTTCCAGGAAAAAATCGTCGCATCTTACTCCGACTCTTTATGAAAGATATTCAGTCTATCAGAATAGAAATTAAGGAGGGTTTTTATGCTCGGCGTGTCCTTTATATGGAAATCAGAGGCCAGGGGGCCATTCCTTTGACTCGTACTGATGAGAATTTGACTCCACGAGAAATTGAGCAAAAAGCAGCGGAATTGGCCTACTTTTTGCGTGTACCAATTGAAGTATTTTGAAATAAACGAAGCATTTTTCTTAGCAGGAGGTAAAAAACCAAAAAATCCTCTTTTTTTTTTCTATAACATAACTTAACTGAAATTTCTTCATAATACTGATGAACCAAAGAAGACGTATATTATATATACGATATACGACATACGGAAAACGGAAAAATTTGAAAACGAAACTTTTTTTTGTCCGCAAATTTTTTTTATGCGTATGTAAATTCACTAAATTCAAGGACTAACCACTGACTCACAAATAAAAAAGAGGGAATAGATTCGCGGGTTCGAAGCTTTCTATTCTAATTCTAATATTAGAATAGAACTTATGCTTGATAGAAATATTAGATCGTATAGAGTTGACGAATGAAGCGAATTCATTAAAAATTCACAGACGAAAAAATGGAAAAAAAAGCATTCATTCCCTTTCTATATCTTACGTCTATAGTATTTTTGCCCTGGTGGGTCTCTTTTTCATTTAATAAAAGTCTGGGATCTTGGATTATTAATTGGTGGAATACTAGTAAATCCGAAACTTTTTTAAATGATATTCAAGAAAAGAGTATTCTAGAAAAATTAATAGAATTCGAGGAACTCTTCCTGTTGGACGAAATGATAAAGGAATACCCCGAAACACATCTACAAAAGTTTCGTATCGGAATCCACAAAGAAACGATCCAATTGATCAAGATGCACAACGCGGATCGTATCTATACGATTTTGCACTTCTCGACAAATATAATCTGTTTCGTTATTCTAAGTGGTTATTCTTTTTTAGTTAATGAAGAACTTATTATTCTTAATTCTTGGGTTCAAGAATTCATATATAACTTAAGCGACACGATAAAAGCCCTTTCTATTCTTTTATTAACCGACTTATGTATAGGATTCCATTCACCCCACGGTTGGGAACTAATGATTAGCTCTTTCTACAAGGATTTTGGATTTGCTCATAATGATCAAATTATATCTGGACTTGTTTCCACCTTTCCAGTCATCTTCGATACAATTTTTAAATATTGGATCTTCCGTTATTTAAATCGTGTATCTCCGTCACTTGTAGTGATTTATCATTCAATGAATGACTGAAAAATGATCCACCGATCCAATTAGAATTTTGTTATTTTGTCCATAAGTAAAATAAAACATTCAAAATCTTACTTTTTTTTTATACACTTATTTTTTCTTTTTTATACACTTCTTTTTTCTATACATCCAAGAGATTCGGATTCCTCCTATATTTTAGTCAAAATTTTTCAGTAACTAGCAGCATCGTGGATAGGGAACTATCCTAGCGACCTACCTAATTTTATTGTAAAAATTTTCTGGATCAACGACTGGACCATGCAAACTAGAAAGACCCTTTCTTGGATAAAGGAAGAGATTACTCGTTCAATTTCCGTATGGCTCATGATATATATAATAACTGGGGCATACATTTCAAATGCATATCCCATTTTTGCACAGCAGGGTTATGAAAATCCGCGCGAAGCAACTGGTCGTATTGTATGCGCCAATTGTCATTTAGCTAATAAGCCCGTGGGTATTGAGGTTCCACAAGCGGTACTTCCTGATACTGTATTTGAAGCAGTTGTTCGAATTCCTTATGATATGCAACTGAAACAAGTTCTTGCTAATGGTAAAAAGGGAGCTTTGAATGTGGGGGCTGTTCTTATTTTACCTGAGGGGTTTGAATTAGCCCCTCCTGATCGTATTTCGCCAGAGATGAAAGAAAAGATAGGTAATCTCTCTTTTCAGAGTTATCGCCCCGCTAAAAAAAATATTCTTGTGATAGGTCCTGTTCCTGGTCAAAAATATAGTGAAATAACCTTTCCTATTCTTTCTCCGGACCCTGCTACTAAGAAGGATGTTCACTTCTTAAAATATCCCATATACGTAGGCGGGAACAGGGGAAGAGGTCAGATTTATCCCGACGGGAGCAAGAGTAACAATACGGTTTATAATGCTACAGCAGCGGGTATAGTAAGCAAAATCATACGAAAAGAAAAAGGGGGGTACGAAATAACCATAACAGATGCGCCAGAGGGGCGTCAAATGATTGATAGTATCCCTCCAGGACCAGAACTTCTTGTTTCAGAAGGCGAATCCATCAAACTCGATCAACCATTAACAAGTAATCCTAATGTGGGCGGATTTGGTCAGGGAGACGCAGAAATAGTACTTCAAGACCCATTACGTGTCCAAGGCCTTTTGTTCTTCTTGGCATCTGTTATTTTGGCACAAATCTTTTTGGTTCTTAAAAAGAAACAGTTTGAGAAGGTTCAATTGTCCGAAATGAATTTCTAGATTGCGAATTTATCAATATCAAGTTCTTATCTTTTCTTAATTTCTTATTCTTAAAAAGAACAAAATTTTTGTTGGAAATTCTGTATGATAAAAAAAAAATTGTGAAAAGACTTTTGTTTTGCTTTTGTTTCTATATTTTTTTTATACCGGATTAGGGGAATTACTTGTACCACATTTCTATATTTAGTATGTATATTGGTAAGAAGACTATTTGACTTTATCCCCTCTTTTTTTCTATTCTAATAGAATCAAATTCGACTAAATACTGAGACTAAGCATAAGATAACTAAGCAGAAAAGAAAAGGTTAAATGAGGGGAACAAAATATTATAGGAGATATTTTTCTATTTGTCTTTTTAGTCTTCGACACAAGCAAAGGAATTTTCCACCCCCCCCCTTTGCTTGTGTCGAAATAATAATGATTCTTAATACCATTCATCAAAGATTCCTATTCTTCATTTCTATTTTTTCCAAGTTTATCATAACCTGCTTTTCGTTTTTATACGTATAAATTCGATTTTTTATCTAAAAAAAATAACAAAAAAGAAAGGAAAATTTTTTGAGCAAATAGAACTTCTTCAATGAACTTCTAAAAAAAAAATTTTATACTAAAAGAAATAAAATAATAAAGAGAGTAAGGTTCAATTAGTATAGAAAAATTGGCATGATATCGGATCGACAGAAAACAAAAAAAAAATAGAAATATATATATATATTATATGTGATCCAGGAAAAGAAAATTGAGCAATTCCTTCTTTCTTCTAACAGTATTGATAGATAAGATACT